TCCCATTCACATAAGAATGAATGCTATGATTCGCATTTCGAACAGGCATGAATACAGCATCTATAGGATAACTTCCGTCTTGAAAGTTATTTGGCGTTTTTATACGATATCCGCGATTCCTCTCAATTTGTAATTCAATACACAAATTAATTGGTTCCGTTAGGTTAGCTATATGCTGTGTATTATCAACGATTTCCACAGAAGGTGGTAAGATAATGTCTTGAGCAGTTACATATCCAGGACCCTTGATACAAATAGACGCGTTACGAGTTCCATATAGATTACTTCTCAATACAATTTCTTTCAAATTCATTAAAATTTCATGTACGGATTCTTGAATACCTATTATGGTAGAATATTCATGTGGTATTTTCTCAGATTTTGCGCGTGTGATACATGTTCCTTCTATTTCTCCGAGCAAAGCTCTTCGCATCGCAATTCCTATTGTATCCGCTTGACCTTTCATAAGTGGGGCCAGAATAAAGCGTCCATAATAAAGACGCTTACTGTCTGCTCTTGATTCAACACACTTCCACTGTAGTGTCCGAGTAGATACTGTTACTTTCTCTCGAACCATAGTATATTATTTGATCAAATCATTGAATTATTTATTTCTCTTGAAATCTCTTCAATGTTTATTTTTACACACGCCTTTTTTTAGGGGGCCTACAGCCATTATGTGGCATAGGGGTTACATCGCGTATGAAACTTAATAGTATACCACTTCTACGAATAGCTCTTAATGCCGCATCTCTTCCGAGACCCGGGCCTTTTATCATGACTTCTGCTCGTTGCATACCTTGATCCACTACTGTCCTAATAGCATTTCCTGCTGCGGTTTGAGCGGCAAATGGTGTACCTCTTCTTGTACCCTTGAATCCACAAGCCCCGGCGGAGGACCAAGAAATTACTCGACCCCGCACATCTGTAACAGTCACAATCGTATTATTGAAACTTGCTTGAACATGAATAACTCCCTTTGGTACTCTACGCGCATTCTTACGTGAACCAATACGTCTATTTCTACGTGAACCAATTTTTGGTATAGGTTTTGCCATATTTTATCATCTCATAAATATAAGTCAGAGATATATGGATATATCCATTTCATGTCAAAACGTATCCTTATTTTTTTTTTACTTATTTATTTGTACATCTGTACATCGGTTACTTTTGATTTCTAGAGTCTTTTTTGCTTTAGAAAGATTAGCCTTGTCTTTGTTTATGTCTCGGGTTGGAACAAATTACTATAATTCGTCCCCGCCTACGGATCAATCGACATTTTTCACAAATTTTACGAACAGAGGCCCTTATTTTCATATTTGTCATTCCTTTTCTTACTATTTATTGGAAGAAAATAAGTTTCTTGAAATTTTTAACTTCGAATTGTATCCCCACGAAAGAATGTTGAAATTGAAAAAACCACCGAATCATTCGAGTCTTTGCTTTGGAGTCTATAAACTATACGTCCTTTGGTTTAAATAAGGACTTACCTCAATTTTTATTCTATTTCTTGGTAGTATACGTATAAACCAACGTCGAATCCTTTCCGAAACAAAAGCCAGAATCATATTTTCATTATCTCAAATCTAAACGAACCCGGAAGATACATACCATTGGTAAGTTGTTCAGTAATTAAACCCTCATGAATCTTTTTTTTGTTTCATTCCAGGTAAAACCGCTTTGAAGTATCAACTAATGTAAGAGGGGTAATATTATAAAGTTGTCCTTTCTCTTTTTCACAAATATGAAAGTTCTGCGTATAATTCGTCTATCAGAAAGATTACCATATATAACACAAAATTTCTCCGCCGATTCCTTCTATTCGAGCCCTTCGGTCTGTCATTATACCTCGAGAAGTAGAAAGAATTACAATCCCCATTCCGCCTAAAATTCTAGGAATTTTTTGATAGTTAGAATATATTCGTAAACCGGGTCGACTGATCCGTTTTAAATTTAAAACAGTTCTATACGATCCTTTTCTATTTCTTCTATGTCGTAGTGTTAAAACCAAAAAATATTTATTGCTTTCCTGATGTTTTCTCACGTTTTCAATAAAACCTTCTTGTAAAAGGATTTTAACAATATTTTCAGTGATGTTAGTAGATGGTATTCGAACTGTTCTTTTTTTATTCATGTCAGCATTTCGTATAGCGGTTATTATGTCAGCAATAGTGTCTTTACTCATGATAAACTAAGATTTTTGTTGCCCCCAAATTTTGATATAATCAACATGCTCTTTTTCTTTTTTTATTTATCTTTATTTCTGAATTATTAAAGGTATATACGTGATATATAAAAAATCTACTAATTAATCGGTTTCATTCAAATACCAAATACTATAACTATATTACGGCCTTCCCTTATAATACTTCGGGTGCTAATGAAACTATTTTAGTGAAATTTAACTGTCTTAATTCCCGGGCGATCGCGCCAAAAATTCGGGTTCCTTTAGGATTTCCTTCTTGATCAATAACAACTGCAGCATTGTCATCATATCGTATTATCATACCGTTTTCGCGTTTGAGTTCTTTACAAGTACGTACAATTACAGCTCGGATTACTTCTGATCTTTCTAGAGGTGTATTTGGTACGGCTTCCTTGATTACAGCAACAATAACGTCACCAATATGAGCATATCGTCGATTACTAGCTCCTATGATTCGAATACACATCAATTCTCGGGCTCCGCTGTTATCCGCTACATTCAAATGGGTTTGAGGTTGAATCATATCGTTTTTTTATCGATTTTTTTTGTTTTCAATGCAAGGGTCTAAATAAAAAAAAAGAAATATTATTTGTTCAAAACAAAAAACCTGCAATTTTTTTTTTTTTTTCATACAAAAGACCCCTTTCCTTTGTTTCTACATCCCTATCCCGAAAGAATGAATTGAGTTCGTATAGGCATTTTGGATGCCGCTATTGAAATTGCCCTTCTGGCTATATTTTCTGCTACTCCGCTCATTTCATAAAGTATTCTACCGGGTTTAACAACAGCTACCCAATATTCGGGAGATCCTTTACCCGAACCCATACGTGTTTCTGTAGGTCTTACTGTAACGGGTTTGTCTGGAAATATGCGTACCCATATTTTTCCACCGCGGCGTGCGTTTCGTGTCATTGCTCGCCGCCCTGCTTCTATTTGTCTAGATGTGATCCAAGCGGGTTCAAGCGCTTGAAGAGCATATCTACCGAAGCAAATACGATTGCCTCGATAAGATATTCCTTTCATTCTTCCTCTATGTTGTTTACGGAATCTGGTTCTTTTGGGGTTATAGTTGATGGTTGTTTATCAATTCCATCCATCTCTACTACAGAACTGGACATGAGAGTTTCTTCTCATCCAGCTCCTCGCGAATTAAACAATTAAAAAATAATATACACGGTGAATAATATACGGAATCGTGGTATTCTTTTAAATTTTATCTAATCTATATCTATTATAAATTTAAAATTTTTTGTGTTTTAATATATAATTAAACACTTCTTCTATTTATAGATAATGTCGTTTTTATATAACGTTATAATGAATCTTTATTTTCTTTTTCCTTTGTATTATCATATCGAATCGACTAAAATTTAGTAAAATTTAGAAATAAAAAAAAATTCGCGGGCGAATATTTACTCTTTCAACATTCAATTGTAAGATTAGTCTATGACATGACCTCTCAGAATAAATGAATAGGTTTCTGGTTCGTTCCGCCATCCTACCCAATGAATCATTAGGATTCGTTTTCAATAGAATCTTATGCATTCACAGGTTCTGTCGTCCCCACCACTTCTCGATTAATGGTTAGGTCTGAATTCTACAACGGAGCCCTTAATGAAATTTATTAATGAATGAAATTTTTTCTTGAGTCAACCTTCTCAGTCTTTATTGGCTCAGGGCTCTTGATTTTTTCTTCTATGCACCGATTTGTCTAATTATGGATCAATCAGTATTGATGCTTTATTACATTCCCTTTATATGAGATGACTCATAGACCTTACATATTGGAATTATATATCATTGATATTTCTTTTCCTATCTTTCTCTCACCCTTCCATTTATCTGTATACTTTTATTGCTTTACAACTCATAATCAGATTGGTTTTTCTTTTGTGTTTATGCAAAAAAGATTTCAGTTGCTACAATGATATGACTCATATATCATATCTTGACTGGTTCCTTATATCCAGATAATGCGAAGCGATGAGTTGATTATTAGTTCTATAGTTATCAGTTCGTACTACGGGCCGGTCGATTTTGTTGAATCCTATAATCCTAAAAAAACCAACGAGTCACACACTAAGCATAGCAATTATATCAAACGATTAATCGAATTTTTATTCAACCTTATAGAATTGTTCATTTTTTTTTTTTTTATTTAACAGAAAAGGAATGAAAGAGTTTGCCTTTTTTTGTTTTATCACCAGATAGAACTAAATACAAGTAAAGTAAGTTCTTATTATTCCTCGTCTACAAATATCCAAATTTTGATGCCTAATACCCCATAGATAGTTCGAACTGCGTAGGCACAATAATCAATTTTAGCTCGAATGGTTTGTAGAGGAACCCTACCTTCTCTGATCCATTCAACACGTGCAATTTCTTTTCCGTCGATACGCCCTGCAATTTGTACTTGAATTCCTTTTGTACCTGCCTGTTCAGTTAATTCAATAGCTTTTTTCATTGCTTTGCGAAATGAAACTCTATTCTTTAATTGTCCGGCTATAAATTCTGCAAGAATATTGGGGTGCCCATAAGGATTTGAAATTCTTCTAATAGCAATGTTGAGTTTTCGGTTTACACAATTGAGTTCTTTTTGTACATTCATCTGTAATTCTTCGATTCTTCGAGTCCTGTCTTCTATTAATAACTTGGGGAATCCCATATAGATTATGACCTGAATCAAATCGATTCTTTTTTGAATCTCTATACGTGCAATTCCCTCGACATTAGAGGATATTTTCATATTCTTTTGTACATAATTTTTGATACAATCTCGTATTTTTTGATC